ATTCTATTTATACCCTATTTATTTTATTATAAAGATTGATTATAAATTTTAGTATTTAAAAATCTTTGTAGAAGTTCATTGAAGAAGTTATATTTGCTTTGCTCAAGAAATTTCCCTTTCTTTTTTGTTTGTCCTTTTTTGTTTATCCACTACTTTTACTTTAATTATACGTATAAAATAAAAATACAAAGACGGATATGATAAACTGGAAAAAATATAAAATAAGAATATAAATCTTTGACGGACGGGATCAAGAATAATTATTATTTAGACACAAGAAAAGGAATTTTCCACATCCCTTTCTTGTGTCGAAGACTCGAAAGACAAATAGAAGAATATCTCCTAGAATCCGGTGTTCCCCGCATTTAGCCTTTGCTTCTACGCTTACTTATTTAGTATGTGTATGTAGTCGAATTTGATTCTATTAGAATAGAAAAGCTATTAATGTATTCTATGACAGTGAAATCTGACAATAGTGACAGAATCGCACCATTCCAATGGAAATTAAAAAAAGGAGGGGAGAAGAGAAGGTAAAAAAGTCTTCTTCTTATTATTCGTATTACTAATAGATTATTACTAATATAAAATCTAAATAGAAAGTATAAATAAAAAGTATAAAGACTATGAAAGTCTAAATACTATGACTAGAAACGCGGTACAAGTAAAAAGAATTCCTCCAAACCGATCTAAAAAGAATATAAACAAAAAAAGCAAAGGGCTTTACACAATTTTTTTTATCATACATAACTTTCAACAAAAATTTTCTTCTTTTGAAGAACTTGATGTTGATAAATCCGTAGATCTAAAAATTCATTTCGGATAATTGAACCTTTTCAAACTGTTTCTTTTTAAGAACCAAAAAGATTTGTGCTAAAATAACAGATGCCAAAAAGAGCAAAAGGCCTTGGACACGTAATGGGTCTTGAAGTACTATTTCTGCATCCCCCTGGCCAAATCCACCCACATTGGGATTACTTGTTAATGGTTGATCCAGTTTGACGGATTCGCCTTCTGAAATAAGAAGTTCTGGTCCTGGGGGTATGATATCCGTCACTTGACGTCCCTCTGACGCATCCATTATGATTATTTCGTATCCCCCTTTTTCTTTTCGTATGATTTTGCTTACTATACCTGTTGCTGTAGCATTATAAACCGTATTGTTACTCTTGCTCCCGTCGGGATAAATCTGACCCCTTCCCCGGTTTCCGCCTACATATATGGGATATTTTAAGAAGTGAACGCCCTTCTTAGTAGCAGGGTCCGGAGAAATAATAGGGAAGGTGATTTCGCTATATTTCTGACCAGGAACAGGGCCTATCACAAGAATATTTTTTTTAGTGGGGCGATAACTCTGAAAAAAAGGATTACCTATCTTTTCTTTCATCTCCGGCGAAATACGATCGGGAGGGGCTAATTCAAACCCCTCGGGTAAAATAAGAACAGCCCCCACATTCAAGGCACCCTTTTTACCATTGGCAAGAACTTGTTTCAGTTGCATATCATAAGGAATTCGAACAACTGCTTCAAATACAGTATCCGGAAGTACCGCTTGGGGAACCTCAATACTCACGGGCTTATTGGCTAAATGACAATTGGCGCATACAATACGGCCAGTTGCTTCGCGTGGATTTTCATAACCCTGCTGTGCAAAAATGGGATATGCATTTGAAATGTATGCCCGAGTTATTATATATATGATGAGCGATACGGAAATGGAGCGAGTAATCTCTTCTTTTATCCAAGAAAAGGTCTTTCTAGTTTGCATGGTCCAATCGTTGATCCCCAAAATTTCTACAATAAAATTAGGTGGGTTCCTAGTAAAGTTCCCTATCTACCAAGCTGCTATTTGCTGAAAAATTTTTACTAAAATCTAGGAGGAATCCGAATCTCTTGGATGTATAGAGAAAAGAAGTGTATAATATAAAAACAAAAACAGTAAGATTTTGAATGTTTTACTTATGGACAAAATAACAAACATTCCATTTGGATTAGCGGATCCTTTTTCATTTCAATCACTCATTGAATGATAAATCACTACAAGTGACGGAGATATACGATTTAAATAATAGAAGACCCAATATTTAAAAATCGTATCAACAATGACTGGAAGAATGGAAGCAAGGACAGGTAAAATTTGATCATTATGAGTAAATCCAAAATCTTTGTAGACAGAGCCAATCATTAGTTCCCAACCGCGGGTTGAATGGAATCCTATACATAAGTCGCTTAAAAAAAGAATAGAAAGGGCTTTTATTGTGTCATTTAAGTTATATAGGAATTCTTGAACCCAGGAATTAAGAATAATAAGTTTTTCTTTACCTAGAATATAATAACCGCTTAGAATAACGAAACAGATTAGATTTGTGGAGAAGCGCAAAATTGTATGGATACGATCCTCATTGTGCATCTTGATCCATTCGATCGTTTCTTTTTGGATTTCGATACGAAACTTCTGTAGATGTGGTTCCGGGTATTCCTTTATCATTTCGTCCAAGAGGAGGAGTTCCTCTAATTCTATGAATTTTGCTAGAATACTCTTTTCTTGAGTATCATTGAAAAAAGTTTCGGATTTACTTGTATTCCACCAATAAATAACCCAAGATTCCAGACTTTTTTTAAATAAAAAAGAGATCCACCAGGGCAAAAATACTATAGATGTAAAATCGAGAATAGAGGTAAATGCTTTTTTTTTCATTTTTTCATCTGTGAATTTTTAATGAATCCACTTCATTCGTTAACTCTATACGATCTAAAGTCTTGTATCAAGCATAAGTTTTATTACAAGGCTTCAAACCTATAAATTTCTAATAGTATAAAAATAAAAAGAGAATCTCTTTTTTCTATATCTTATTCTCTATATCTTTTTCCAAAATGCTTTTTTTGATCTATGAAATGAGTCCCATTAGTTAGATTTGTTTGGTACTCTTTTTCTTACTGAATTTAGGGAATTTACATACGCATAAAAAAAATTGTGGATTAAGGGCAGTTTTGTTTTCGAATTTTTACGCATATAGAATATAAGCAAGCCGTTTTTGATTCATTCGTATTATAAAATAATTTCAGTTAAATTATGCTATAAGAAAGAGGACTCTTGACTTCGGATTTTTAACTTGACCTCCCGCTAATAAAATTGTTTATTCTTCAGTTCATTTCAAAATACTTCAATTGGTACACGCAAGAAATAGGCCAATTTCGCCGCCTTTTGCTCAATTTCTCGTGGCTCAGCAGTACGAGTCAAAGGAATGGCACCCTGGCCTCTGATTTCCATATAAAGGACGTGTCGAGCATAAATACCCTCTTTAACTTCGATTCTGATCGACTGAATATCTTTCATAAGGAATCGGAGTAAGATGCGACGATTTTTTCCAGGAAATCCCCAACGAAAAATACACACTATCCCTTCTTTTCTATCGAATCGATCATAACCACTACCCACATTCCACGAAATTGTGCACCATAAATAAGAGCTAATAAATAGACCGGCGATCCCATAGAAAGACATTACGATCCCTTGTGGAAAAAAAATTATTTGTTGAGACGGAAATAAAGATATCAAATTTCCGTCAAGATAACTGGAAATTCCAACTAATAAAAACCCCAATGAACCTAAAAAAAGTATAAAGGCCCAGCAGAAATTGCTTTTTTTTCGAGACCCCACTATAAGTTCTATCCATAGATGTTCTGATTGCCAACTCATACTAGATCCAGTTGTATTTTATTGGAAGTGAGAGACTTGCCCAAATCAATTTTACTTTCCTTTTTTTCCAAAGTAACTTTCACTAACTCTCAAGATTCTTATGTGAATCTTTAGGATAAATTCCTTAGATCTAGACTTATATCTAAAATAATAGTAGCTTTCCCATAAAATCTCCTATTTACACACATATGGGCCCATGGGTTTTACATTTAGTTCAGGCATACGCCCCAATTTCAATTTCTTTTCAATTAGCCAATTTACCGATATATCATATTTACGTTTGCACAAGAACCCTTTAACTTTCATTTATGTTTGATATGTTTGAAGAAAGCCGCATTTTATTCAATATTATACTGAATAGATATCCGTGTTATAATCCAAGTCTAAGTCTCTAAGTCTTGAAAAAAATACATGAGATTTCCCCCATCAGATCTATCAGATTTAAAAACATATTTAAAAAATCTTGTTTTTTTGAACATGAAGAGATAAAGAAGCCATTGCAATTGCTGGAAAGACTAAGCCTACTAAAGGCACAAAAATAGGGGGTAAGTTGTTGAGAATTGTCATAGAATGGGCACCTCGATTCAATATTTGTACCTGTTATTTATTTTTATATTAATCTTTTTACCTATTATTGCTATATTCCGTTGTTAGAAAGATAGCTTAGATTTGTTCTAATTCGTATATAATTATACTAAGTATATCTAAGTGAGTATATAGAATAAAGTGAATCAAGTGAAATGCAGGGGGTGTACAATTAACTAAATGCACTTTTTTCCGCACGAAATACATGGATATTAATCCACTTGTTTTCTTCTTCTTCTTTTCCTCTATATATTTTTTATCTTTTTCTTGTCTTCTAACTTTAATCTTTAATTTTCGAATTTGACTTTAATAAATTTAATAAAGAGTTTTTTCCGCTTATAAATTCCCGGCAAATTCGTTATTGGTTATAATCCGAAGGTAAGAAAAGAACACGAAATTCGTTTTATTTAGTTTACATTTACCTTGTCCAGTTTAATTTCGCGGAATAAAGAATTCGCCCTTTTATATTGTTGATAGAGGGTTCCCTATTTAGGAATTAGGAATATAGAAAGATAATGCAGATAAACAAATTATCTGCATTATCTTTCTATAATTTCTTCTTATGCCACCCCCAAAAAATCTATTTTAGGATTTTTCCTTTGATTCCGATAACTAAATACTTAATATTTATTTCGCAAAAAAAATTAACGAATTTATAACTTTATTATTAACTTAGGACTCCGCTGAATTTGTCATTCAAAGGACAAAAATTGTGTAGCTGTAATAACTCATCCAAAACACCCTTTAACGGATTACGTGGTACTATTGGGTCCAATAAACCATTTTCAAATAAAACTTCGGCTGTTTGTGAACCTTCAGGTACTATAATATTTAATGTTTGTTCAATTACTCTTTTACCCGCAAATGCAATATAAGCGTCGGGTTCACCAATAATGATATCCCCCAACATACCAAAACTTGCTGTCACTCCACCAGTCGTAGGAGATGTAAGGATTGATACATAAAATGACTTTTTATTCGATTTATAATAATATAAAGCAGAAGATATTTTAGCCATTTGCATCAAGCTCAAACTTCCTTCGTACATGCGGGCTCCTCCGGAAGCACACACTAGAATAAGGGGTAAAAATTGATTGGTAGCATATTCGATCAAACGAGTGATTTTCTCGCCTACTACGGATCCCATACTACCTCCGATAAATTGAAAATCCATAACTCCAATTGCTACGGGAATGCCGTTTATTTGACCTATACCTATTTGAACAGCTTCGGGTAATTCTGTTTCTTCTTGAGCAGCAAAAAGGCGCTCTACATAAGGTTTATCCTCCACCTCTTCCTCCGGTTCCACCTCCCATTCCCATTCCCATTCCTCTTCCTCCTCTTTTTTCTCTTCCTCCTCTTTTTTCTCTTCCTCCCCCGGATCCGAATACAAATCCGAATCCGAATCCGGATCCCACTCGTCTTCTTCGTCTTCTTCGTCTTCCTCCCATTCCCATTCCCATTTCTCTTCCTCCCATTCCTCTTCCTCCCATTCCTCTTCCTCTTTTTTCTCTTCCTCTTTTTTCTCTTCCTCTTTTTTCTCTTCCTCTTTTTTCTCTTCCTCTTTTTTCTCTTCCTCCTCCGGATCCGGATCCGAATACGAATACAAATCCGAATCCAGATCCCACTCGTCTTCTTCGTCTTCTTCGTCTTCTTCGTCTTCCTCTTTTTTCTGTTCTTCCGACTCTGGATCCGAATCCCATCCAATGGGATCCAGAACTGGCATGTCTTCATCCTCTTCGTCCTCTTCATCCATAGGATCCCAAGTGCCTGGATCAATCGAAAGTTCAATTCGATCTTCGTCCTCTTCATCCATAGGATCCCAAGTGCCTGGATCAATCGAAAGTTCAATTCGATCTGAACTATTCATTTTCAAATGACAGCCGCAGTATTCGCAAATATTCATCCTTGACTTAAAAAAGAACCTCTTATAATTTAATCCATAACAAGTTTCACATTGAACCCAAAAAACGCTATAATCTATGGTTTTGCTCTCATTCGTGCTAGGTTCATTTTCACCTTGATGGTCATCGGAATTCTCATTCGTGCTAGGTTCATTTTCACCTTGATGGTCATCGGAATTCTCATTCGTGCTAGGTTCTTGATGGTCATCGGAATTCTCATTCGTGCTAGGTTCATTTTCAACGTGATGGTCATCGGAATTCTCATTCGTGCTAGGTTCATTTTCAACGTGATGGTCATCGGAATTCTCATTCGTGCTAGGCGAGACAGGAGCATTTTCACTTCCAATAGAACTCTCAATATCGATTTGAGAACGAAGATAATCGTCAACGCTAATATGGATAAAATTTTTCCGATAACAACGATTAAAATAACGAAAAAAATAACTCTCTAGATCACTCAGAAAAGAAGGATCGTTGGTAATCTCAAAAACTGGATTTTCAATATCCAAAGTACCCCTATTACTGCAACAAAGGGTCCATAATATTTGCTTGTTGCTATTACTATTCAAATTCCTCATTCTTTGTAGTCTCCATAGTATTTGTTTGTTGCTATTACTATTCAAATTCCTCATTCTTTGTAGTCTCCATAGTATTTGTTTGTTGCTATTAAAATTACCCATTACCATTATTTGGTACCTCTATTTTTTTTTTATTTGTTTCTTACTATATGTTACTTTGTTTCTTACTATATGTTACTATGTAAATAGTAACAAACGGATGTATAGTTATTCGATTAAATATTTCCTTACCTGTCAGATTCAATGCCAATGATTAGAATTTTTAATTAGTATTAAAATTATCGCATAATAATAAATTATTGCCTTTGATAGAAAAGTATCCTATAAAAAATTAGTGTCTTAATAATACAGGTCCTTATTCCATTTTATGCGCAGATTAGATAAAGTGGATTCGAGAAGTTAATAACAAAAAAATAAATAAAAATAACGGAAGAAATAAAGTAAAATTCTTACGAAGAAGCCCTTTGAATGATGAATAAACCTGTATGGATTCGCGCATATAAAAAGAGGTTAACCTCCCATTGCGTATTGATGCTTATCGGGTATAGAATAGATCTGCTTCTCTTTGTTCCTACAAATGGAATTGGAACGTTCTGACTAAAATACTAAACAGAATAGAAAAAGGATTAATCCTTTATTCGGGATAATTCACTGAACAAAGGGAGATCCATAACATAGTTTTTCTAGTGTAATAAAGTTACATAGTGTTTATTTTTCGTTAATATTAATAATTATT